TTTTCCCCTTATACGCTCTAAAAAAAGGGTATGTCGGGTTTTTGGACCCTATGTTGAGTAAGGGTTCCAAACCCTCCAAAAAAAAGTGGAAATACCAAACGTCGTCTTGCTAGTGCCGCCCCTCGTCGTTCCCTAAAGGAACTGTCCCCTTTCAGTGGGACTGGGGCCATCACGCAGCTCCGAAATCCAAGTCTGATTAAAAGTGCTAAAATGAATGGAGCAACAATTCGTATTAAAAAGAGGGCGAAACCATAAGCAGAAGGAAGGGCTCTTTCTTGTTGTTGGGGAGGGCGGCGGAGCATAGGAATAGATCACACTTTTGATGTCCCGTTTGACCGATACGTGAATAAGCGACATACGTCAATAAGTACTCAATTGATCTTTTTGAGGTACTATATGCTGGACTAAAGACATCCTTCGAGGACGGAGGGTCGTCTAGACTCTCCGGCGGTCTTCGAGACTTGAAAGATTTATAGCAAGGAAAATTTGCTAGAAAAAAAAAAAAAAAGAGGAAAGACTTCCCCGAACCACACTCCTTTTTCAGCCCTTTTTGTTTCAGAATACGATGATTTGGGGAGGGGTGGGTGTAACATTCCGTTAGGAAGTGTAACCCTCCCCCGGTCAGGAAAGAATCAGAACTGGAGAATCGTCGGAAGTGACCCTGGAGAATGAAAACATTCGGAAGGTACCACCAACAACAGAAAATGAAACTAAAACGACTCCAAAATTCGAATAGAAAAATACCATTTCTAACTCAAAATTGATTCTAAAAAATAGAAAGATATAATTTCTATATAAGTGTACGAGAAAATGTGCATGCTCAGATTGAGAAAGAGAAAAAGCAAAGTACCTCCCAAAGGAAAAAAATGAGAGGCTAAGATCCAATCTATTTGCATGAAAGGGTACGAGAGAAAGCGAAAAGATAAGAGAATGGCCACAAATAAATAGATAGATAAGAGGCAGAACAACGAAATAGATGAAAGGCGAAGCGCTACGTAGTGAAAGAAAAAGAGTTTACAAAAAAGATCAACAAACCAAACAACTAAACGTTAAAACGAAAATGAAGAAAAAGAAGAATGAAGTGTTTGACCCCAAGGAGAGGCCGTCTGATTCTAGGTGCATACCGAGGAAAGGGGCTCGGCAGCCGGGGATTGAATCCCACCTACACTACAGCTACGAATGTGGAAAGGGCGTAGTGCAGCCAGCAAGCTGCATGCCTGGTCTCGAGGAGTGGGTTCATTACCGTCAATACCGAGAGCCCTCGAGTCCGCTTTTTTGGTTAGGGAAGGCATTAAGTTGGTTGATCACTGTTCGCCTCATCAGTGTAAAGCATAACATGAAGTGGATATAAAATCAGCGATTGTTTGGGTTGCTGTGGGAACCCCGCCCTCTTCTTCCAACAAATGCTTGCCACTCAGCTGGGCCACTTTCCTTATTTCGACCAGGGGGGCAAATCCTTATTCCTACTTTCAACAGGCTTCGTTCCTTCTTTTTAGCCTGTCAATTTTGGCCTCACCATTTCAGAGAAGAGGAAAGATCTTCTCCGTATAGGCGGCGGAGGGTTTCGCTGTTTATATGTTTATATACGAGAAACTGGCGCAGTGAAAACTCAAAACACAATCAATAGAATTTATACGAAAGAGAACATTGGCTTTTTAGGAATCAAAAAGTCACGGAGTCAAAGCCAAATAGACCCAATCAGTTTACTGAAAGAATCAGAAATATAGTAATGAATACTAATAATGTGACTCTCTTTCTTCAAGTAAGAAAGAAGAAGTCAACGCTCATTTAGCGCACCTTACCTAACTCACCCGCTTGAGAATAAAATAAGAAAAACATATGGGGAATACCCATTTTTTTTGAATCAAAAAAAAAGATACAAAGATAAGGAAAGACACAATGAGTATGAAAAAGAAAGAGCTTACCAAATAACATTCTCTTTAAGAAATTGAAGAAGGAATTGGCTTTCAAAAAGCAAGATTTTTGAATAGGTTAGTCACTTTAATAGATGTTCTTTGGAAAGCGAATCCTGGTCATTATCCTTTTTTAGATGATTTAAAAGTCGCGGAGATAGCTCAATCTGACGGGGGTTATTTCTTCATTCTTTTTTTTTCTTTCTCCCTAGTTTCCCTATGAAAAAGATCGATCTTTTATTCCTAAGACAAACAAGCCAGGAAAGATGCGCCAAATCACGCAACCATATAAAGAAGATATTATTGTCATGGATGCTCCTCTCCTTGCTTTTGAATGCCATATTTGAGAATCTATTTTGGACTTATTCTCATAGCTTTCTCAAAGTCAACTTTCTCCCTTCTTGCTTTAGTTTTCAATAAGGGGCGCGTTAGCGCTTTACTAATATAAAGCAAAGGGCTTTTTCAGCTGGATCCAATCCAGAACGAATAGGAGATCTATCAGTACGCCATCCGCTCCATATCTTTCGTAGTTTAGGAACTCGTCCATCCACGGGACACCTTTTGTAGTGAGGGAACTCGTCCATCCACGGGACACCTTTTGTAGTGAGGGAACTCCTCTTTTTTTAGGTTGACGAGCGACTTTCGTTTCCGAAAAACGCATAAACCCCGGGATTCTCGTAAAAGAGGGACGAGTGGTAGGAGCCGACAAAGAGTAGTGCCGGTTCAGTGAAGTCAAGTCTTTACGTTTATAGGGGCTCCCTGACAATCCCGAACCTTCTAAAAGTGAGAGGTATGTGTTGTTTCTTGGCACTCTCTTTCTATATTATGCCAACCTAAAAAGAGATAGGGATACGGAGCTTGACTTGAAAACAAACAACTGGCACTGCCCCCTATCACAACAAGCTAGATAGGGCACTTTTTGCCTTCCTTAAGTCCAGGATACGAAAACGATTCCTACCCACTAAAGCGATTGAGAGTGGATTTCAGGTTCGATAGTGTCGAGAAGGTATTAGCCACCAGTGACCGTACTTTCGTAAAAGCACCATTGGGCGGTGCTTCCTCTTGAACCTCGAACAAAAAATAGATCTCGCCATCAGCTCGACTAAGAGTTCCGAATCGAAAAAGTAAACTGAACTTGAGTTAAGACGAAGGAACCGAGTGCCGAAAAAAACCGGTTTCTTAAGGCTTCAAACTACTAGTCATTAAGACTACTATGAAAGAAAAGTAAGGAAGTCCTTTTCTTGACTTGGCCTGCGTGCATTATACCTACCCCCTTTTTAAAGAACTGGATTTCAATCTCAACAAAGAAATGAAAGCATAACTTGTTGTCCTCTTACTCTTTTAGCCTGCCTTGTGGAGGTCTCTCGGGTGTCTACGGCAGATCCGATCAGTCTCGTGATGAAGAGAATTTCCGATCTTCCACTAAGAAAGGTATCGTCACGACAACTCAATTTGTCCGGTAAACTACTCGGGGCTCCCCATGGTTTAGTAAAAGGGGAGGGTTCTCTTCATCCGGGGTTCATTTCATTCATTATGAACTCAAAAGTGTAAGGCTGATTAGTGAGGTCTTAAAAACTTCATACAATGAATGATCGGCCATTCCATTTGTGCTTTCAGCAAGTAGGCGACGCGAATCTATGCTTTCTATGTTTCAATCGGATACCAATTGCTTGGATGCCTTTGAAAGCCTCGAGATGACTTGCAGAAAGAATTCTTTCTAGGTTTGTCGTCTTGTGTCTCCGTAACAAATGGTCCATTTATTGATGGGCGAACGACGGGGATTGAACCCGCGCGTGGTGGATTCACAATCCACTGCCTTGATCCACTTGGCTACATCCGCCCCTACCCCCGCACAGGTTTCAATCTCTATCTACGATCAGATCCTTTCTGAACTCCCCTATGACCGCTCTCAAAGAGACACTTTTTCCTATACTATAGTTGCAAGTCTATTGTTGTGTTTCGGAACTAGGGGAACCAAAGCTTCAACAAGTAGAAGCTTCCTGGCAAAGCTTCAAACAAAGAGATTGGGCTGTTCACTTCATTGATTTGACTTCACTTTACTTAAGATTAAAGATAGGGGCCGGGCGGGCAGTGAAGGCTCATTTAGTAGACAGCGAGCGAGCAGCAAGCTACGGCTTTGACGAGCAGCAAGCACCTACTCCTATCAAAATGAAAAGCAGCAAGCGGAACTTGAAGAAGCGCGAGCCTCTATCAGAGAAAGCCATTGCGCGCTAGCCCCTTGTATAGGGTTCCAAACCTGCGCACCCCTAAACTACAAGCTTTGTTTGAAGCCTCTACTGAATTTATGGGATATTTGAAGAAGCCCCTTTCTCAAAATCTTTCTATATATAATATAAGGGAAGCTGGAAGAGCTTTCTTCGCATGCTTGAGCGCATCCCCTTTCTATTCATTAGTAAGGTTGTCAAATTTCCTTTAGTTCCTTTATGACTAAACTAATATAATAAGGGTAGGGGGGCGCTAACGAGAAATCAAACTAAAGCGCTAACGCGCCTTTACTAAGATTAGAATCTAAATAGAAGGCCCTTCTTTCTTAAAGTCAACTTTCTCCCTTCCTTCAGCTGGCTTCGCCTATCTATTCATCTCTTTTTTCAAATGGATATTTAGGGTCTTGTTCATAGATCTTGAAACCAGATCAATATCCATTTCTCAATAGATCTATCTATCGATAGAAAGATATAGATCTCTATATGGATCTATATCCATATCTAAATATGGAAGAACCAACACTTAAAGGGCGTACGGAAGGTTCTCACCCTGTCCCCGACATTCCGGCCTTTTATTGATAGGGATTTTACCGATGCTGAAGGTAGCTTGCTTACCAAGCCACCCACTTGAGAAGCTAGTCGCCAGAAAGACGAGGAAGCGAAGCTGTCTACGAAGCTTTGCTTCTCTCCCTGTAGTCGTAATACTCGGCTCGTCGCTACTTTGATTCAAAAGGTAATCGACGGTTCCCGACTTTCTCCGGTTTCCGCAACCGTAACCATTTGTCATTCCGATTACTTCATCCATCAACCTTTTTTTGATTATTTCAAAATAGCGATACGCTATAAAAAAAAGTCAAGGATA